TGTGTAAAAGATCCTAGCCGCACTTAAAAGCCGAGTACTCTACCGTTGAGTTAGCAACCCGAATATAAAAAGTTTATGTAAATACAATCAAAAAAAAAAGATAGATAAATGTCAAAATTTATAGACCACCTCTTCGTTCTTATGTTATCGACTTTTAAATCAAAACCCCTATTCTTATTATATCAAAGAGAATTCAAGTAATCCCATCATTTGAATAATATAAGGTAAAAATCAAACCGCTCGGACAAAAATAAATTTATCTACTTATCACGATGAATTATATTTGTTCGATACACTGTTGTCAATATAAATGTTGAAAAAATAATACAATGGAAAAACAAAATAAATGGAATTTATTTCAATACTATTAAAAAAAGGGCTTGTGTTGGATTGTCACTACATAGCTGAAAAAAGTTTAGATAGAGGAATAAAAAAAGACCAAGTAGAAAAAAATATCAGATTGAATCAATAAGCAATAATAAGTAACTAGACTAAAAAAAGGGAGGATTCCTTGGTTATTACTTATTAGTATAGTTTCAACGAAAACCGACCAATTGAAGGAACTCCCAGAATTTTATATTTCTAGGATCAAGCAACTCGAGTTTTGTCGTTCTAGAACATGAGATTTTATAGAAGCAATGAAAAATAGATATGAGTAGAATCCAAAAAAGGAAAAAAAAAGTATATATAAATACAAAAATTTATATAAGAATTACTATCCCTTTCTATTTCTTTATTTCCTTAATTAAATTTTGTTTGATTAGGACCAAGTTACTTAAAAACCTCTGCTTTTTTTAAAAGATCCCGAACAGTTCCTGTGGGCTGAGCGCCCTTTTCAAGGAAATATAGAATAGCAGGAACGTTTAAATAACTTTGATTCTTTATCGGATCATAAAAACCTACGTTCCGAAGATCTCTTCCTTCTCTTCGGGATCGAACATCAATTGCAACGATTCGATAGACGGCTCATTGGGATAGATCTAAGTAAATGAACAAGACCCCCCCTAGAAACGTATAGGAAGTTTTCTCCTCGTACGGCTCGAGAAAAAATGATTTGGAGTTTTGTCTACGTATAGAATTATAATTTCTGGCAAAGGAGTTGATAAAATAAATTAGAATGGGATTTAACTCATTTTTTTCTTCCTCCTTCCTGAAAAAATAAAAATCATTTGTACCCATAACTCAAGTTGGATAATTCTCAAAGAGCTTAAAAGAAAAAAAATCTTTAGGCAATTTATTTCATTTTTTGAATGGTCTTTAACCCCCTCTTGCTTGTCTCATTTAATCTTTATTATTATCCAGTTATTGAGACAATTGAAAAAACGGTGTTTACTTGTTCTGGGATCCTTTTTTTTTGTTTTAAATCAGTGGGTTTAGACATTACTTCGGTGCTTCTTAATCCTTACAAAATGGCAGCAACATACCCCTTTTGTGATTTCTTTCTATCAAAGAATCATATAAACGCTCGATTCCCGCGTGATACACTTTGAATCGAAAGACTTTTCTCAATTTCAACAAATTTTACTTTTGAATTAAAAACTTGACTGAATCGGATCCTTTCAATTTCTATATTGATATATATGATATACTTACAAAGTTGTTCCAATTTATTGATTGGTATTAACCCTAGATTCTTGCCCCCTGAAAGATGAATCCATACTTTCTACCCGAGCTCCATCATGTACTATATTCATTACAACCTAACAAAAAAGGATTCTAGTGAAAACAGAACAGATGTCGGGTCAAGAGCACCTTCATTCATAGAAAAGATGGCGGATGTAAGAATAAAAATCCACACCGGATCGTGTCCTTCAAGTCGCACGTTGCTTTCTACCACAGCGTTTCAAACGAAGTTTTACCATAACAAAAAATTCCTCTAATTTGGAACCCATATGGAATTGATTCAATTATGGAATCATGAATAGTCATTGGTTCCGTCGATACATAAACATATCAATCTATACCCTTTTTTTTTCTTCTATACAAAGATGGCAAAAATTTTTTTGAAGCAATCTTAGCAAGACCCCACCTATTATTGTATGTTATTGTATGAATGCAACACTTTAACTTTACTTTTTATTAAAAAAATTAAAATATCTGTTTCTTTTCGAATTGAACCATCAACGATTTAAAGCAGATAAATGGATTGAAAAAAAAACCCATTTTTATTTTTTTGTGTGAGATAGATAAAAAAGACCGATCGAAGAGAATATTTAAGTACTTGTTCTTTCGATTCGAATTTTATTAATAAGATAAGATGAACGAATTAGGGGTTTTTCGTACCTATGAGATAGACTGAACTACAGTCTTTATTATGGATTATGGATCCGTTACATATGTAACTTGATTCGTTATTAATGAGATTCGGACATACACAGATATACATATATTTAAATGAAGACCTCCTGTTACTGTTACTAATTAAGAACTATCTATCCCACGACTCTCTGGGAATGCTGAATCAGAACAAAAATAAAAAAGGATACCTTTTGGGGAAAGGATACTCTCTAGGGACAAAGACAAACAAGTCCAGATTAGGCGCTTGCTCCTAATTTTTTAGTTTACCCAAACCCAGTCTTGTCTTAAGAGACTTAATCCCATTAATTGAATGTAATAACCCCCCTCTTGTTTAGAATAAAGAGATCCTAATAATTTGGCTACCCCATTTTTTTAAGTTTAATTTGAATGGATAAAGAATAAGATATAGGATATAGGAAAGAAGTGCTCTTTCTTAGTGTAATTCAAAATAAAATGTATCGTTCAAAATTTAAAAAGATATGAGACGTAAGGTTTTTTCTTCAAATTAAGTAGCTCTAAACCCCTTCAATATGAAGGGAATGAACATATGATGAAAAATCCGCCCATACTTTATTTTTTAATTAGTTGAATTCAACTAGGGTGTGACCTATGTTACCATCATATCTTGATGACAAACAAATCTATTTAGTAATATCTGTATGTTGTGAAAAACAAAGATATGATTCATAAAAGAATCATTCAAAATTATAAAAGAAACAAGAATGACATTCTATCCAATATTAGGCATTTAAACATAACGTTACTTTCAAAATAAACTTTTACTCTGATACAATGTATCTACCTGGGACGAAAGGATTCGAACCTCCGAATACCGGGACCAAAACCCGTTGCCTTACCACTTGGCCACGCCCCATCTATATTTCCATTCTACACTAATAAAGAATAATATTAGTATTGGGTCTTGGTCAATTACAGGGCAATTTTATATATAAAATTTTTATAGAATAGATTAGATTCTTGCTAGGATTTTTACGCGTGTAGATATAGAATTCAGCCGAATTCATTGATCATTACATATAATTTAATTAAGATATTCTATGAAAGTATTATTTCTTCTATTCTCCTTTGTTTGAGAATTGGGGAATTTTTGATTGGGTGGGTTCAAAGAAAAAGAAGGATTTTTGTCTACCTTACTTTACTTCATTTTCCTTATATCATTAACTCAATCAAAATGCAATTATCTCCAAGAACAAAACGCCTGTTATGCTTAATATCTTTAGTTTGATCTGCATTTGTCTTAATTCTGCCTTTTATTCGAGTAGTCTTTTATTCGCCAAATTGCCCGAGGCCTACGCTTTTTTGAATCCAATCGTAGATCTTATGCCAGTCATACCTTTGTTCTTTTTTCTCTTAGCCTTCGTTTGGCAAGCTGCTGTAAGTTTTCGATGAGATCCTTAATATTATTCTAGAAAATTAATGCTTTATTAGTCTTATACTATAAACCTTCGATTCAAACATTGAAAGTCTGAAAGTCTTGGTTGGATAGCTTCGATAAATCCAAATCCGGCTCACCCCGGATTCCCCATCCTGCCCTTTTGAAAGACCCTATATATAAGGTTAAGGTTAGGATCCCCCGCAATATCTAATTGGAGGTATGAAATAAATTTTTGGTAATGGAGGATCTATTCTCTTTTCTAATTTTTTTTTTACAAAAAAAGATCTTGGAGATTGTGTAATGCTTACTCTCAAACTTTTCGTTTACACAGTAGTGATATTCTTTGTTTCTCTATTTATCTTTGGATTCCTATCTAATGATCCGGGGCGTAATCCTGGACGTGAAGAATAAAAAAGGGAGTTTTCATTTTCATTGCTTGATTTTTAAATTTTCTTAGGATTTTTTATCTATTCCACATGGTTAACCAGGAAACATTAAAAAGGATTGGCGAAATTTGAAAGAGAAATCAAATATTAAGTCATCAACAAAAACGGAAAGAGAGGGATTCGAACCCTCGGTACGAATAACTCGTACAACGGATTAGCAATCCGCCGCTTTAGTCCACTCAGCCATCTCTCCCAATTGAAAAAGATAATTACTATGTTATATTACACATGAAATAAGGATTGAAAAAGTATTTCTTTCTCTTTCTTTATCTTATCTATATTCTATCTACAACTTTTATTAGCAATTACAGTTAGTTCAAGTAAGGGATCGAAAGATTCAATATAAAAAACAGAAAGAAGACCCCTTTGCTTTGATTTTGTTCGAAAGGGCCTTTTTTATTCCCGTGGCCTGGCCTGGTAAGTACCTAGCCGGGCCTTTTTTTGTTCCAACGAATCCTACGGTTTCTCTAATAAAAAAGGGGGGTTGCTATTAAAGCAACAACAAAAAGACAAAGGGCTGTTTTCATTCTTATTATTAGATAAAAGAATATAACATCAATACGTCATTTCTTATTATTTTTTTATTTCTTCCTTTTTTATTTTTATGAATTTTTTTTTTCAATTTTTGAATCCCCACGAAAAACGTCAACACTCTCATTTTCATGATTCTTTTATGATCCTGTCTTGATTAGCCCAAATTATCCCTGTTCGACAAAAGGCCCTTTGTATATAATAATCGCATTGTAGCGGGTATAGTTTAGTGGTAAAAGTGTGATTCGTTCGAGTAACCCCTTAAAAAAGTTAAGGGGTCTTTTCGGTTTGATTCATATTCCGATAAAAAACTTTATTTCTTAAAAGGA